CAATAATCACAAACCCTTTTTGAATTATGGATACAAGAATCCAAATTCAATACGTAATTTTAGCATTCAAAGAATATTCTTTAATAATCTTTTTTTTCAGTTATTAAACCCCTTTCTTTTACCAAGTTCAATCTATATATTCATTCAATATATTAATTGAATAAAAAAAAATAGCAAATTACTAAAAAGATTAATACAAAAAAGAAAAAAAAAAATAAAATATACGAAGAAATTCGTCCACCCCCCACATATTTGATAGCCTCTCCGATAAAAAAACTTGTAATACCAACTCCATTAGGAATTCCATCAATTCCTTGTCTATCAAAAAAATAATTTAGTTTAGCTAATTTTCTTACACTCGCAATTAAGGATACTCCATAAAAAGCATCTATGTAACCTCGATTATATGACCAATCGTATATAGCATTTATTATTTTATCTGCAACAATTTTTTTAGGAACATTTTTTTCAAATAAATTAAGTAAGTTAAAATTTTGTAAAGCCGAATAAACAGGCTTATAGAAAAAAGACGCTATAAATATTCCTAAAAAAGCTAGACTGACCGAAAAAGTTGCATTTGTCAAAAATTCATACCAATCCACAAAATTTTTTGAATTTTGATGTAAAAGGTCTATAGACGGAATTAACAATTTTGATAAAATGTCCAAATCTATTCCTTCTTGGCTGAAAGAGATTCCTATGGCCCCAACGAACAAAGTAAATAGTACTAATACAAGCATAGAAAATAGCATAGTATTGTCCGATTCATGAGGATAGAAAGAAGCAGCCTTTTTAGTACCAAAATAGGTAATATCAATAAAAAGACGTGTTATGCTTTTGACATTTTGATTAATTGAATGTGGATATGTCTTCTTCGGAAAAAAAGAAGTCCTTTCATTATTATTCATTGTTAATAAAGCTAATAAATTAATTTTCTTTTTTAAATTTTTTTTTCCTTCTTTACCCCATAAAGATATTGAATAGAATGAACTATTTTTTTTTCCATTGAAATTTTGAAAATGAACGTTTAAATATCCTTCAAAAACAAGTAAATAGATCCGAAACATATAAAATGCAGTTAATCCTGCTGTGGAACAAGCTATTATTGCGAAAATTGGTGAATACAACCAACTATCATTAAGAATCTCATCTTTGGACCAAAAACAGGCAAGGGGCGGAATACCACAAAGAGAAAGTGTACCCACTAAAAAAGCAATTTTTGTAATTGGCGCATGTTTTGTTAAACCGCCCATAAGAACCATATTTTGACTTTTTTCTGGAGAATATCCAACAATAGCTTCCATTGAATGAATAATGGATCCGGATCCTAAAAACAACAATGCTTTTGAATAAGCATGAGTAATCAAATGAAATAAAGCGGCTCGATAAGAGCCCATACCTAGAGCTAACATCATATAACCCAATTGAGACATTGTAGAGTAGGCCAAATTTATCTTAATATCTTTTTGAGCAAGAGCTAAAGTAGCTCCTAATACTACTGTTATTATACCTATGAAAGCTATTCCATTCATTATGGAGGGTATAACTATGAAAAGAGGAAGAAGTCGAGCTATCAAAAAAATTCCCGCTGCTACCATAGTAGCAGCATGTATAAGAGCGGAAATAGGGGTAGGTCCTTCCATAGCATCCGGTAACCATACATGAAGGGGAAATTGGGCAGATTTAGCAACTGAACCGCAAAATAACAACAGGGCACACAAAGTAACAAAAAAAATATTAACTTCATTATTATAAATCAAGTTCTTGAATATTTGAAACAAATCCCGAAATTCCAAACTATCTGTTATCCAATAAATACCTAAAATTCCTAATAATAAACCAAAATCCCCTACACGATTAGTTACAAACGCTTTTTGACAAGCATTTGCCGCAACAGGACGTGTGAACCAAAAACCTATTAATAAATAAGAACACATTCCAACCAATTCCCAAAAAATATAAATTTGTATCAAATTAGAACTAGTAACTAATCCCAACATTGAAGTATTAAAAAAACTCATATAAGCAAAAAATCTCAAATATCCTTGATCATGAGACATATAATTATCACTATAAATAAGAACCAGAATGCCAACAGTAGTGATTAATATTGACATAATAGAGGTAAGTGAATCGATCAAATAGCCAAACTCTAAAGAAAGATCATTATTTATAGTCCACGACCATACATATTGATAGATAGAACTGTTATTGATTTGATGAATAGAAAGATCGACCGAAAAAATCATAACTATACTTAAAAAAAAAATACTCGGAAATGCCCACATACGGCGAAGATTTTTTGTTGCCGCGGGAAAAAATAGGAGTCCCACTCCTATTAACATAGGAACTGGAAGTGGAATAAAAGGTATGATCCATGAAGATTGATGGGTATATTCCATAAAAAAATAAAGAATAAAAAAGAGTTTGATTCATAATGAGTTTTTTTCTTATTCGCCGGTTTTATCTCTTTTGTAAAGGGTTCAGTTAATAAAAAAAAAAGTGAACATACATATAAATACATATAAATAGAATAAATACATATAAATAGAATTATCTATTCTTAATTATTCTGAATCTTTGCACAATACTTCAAAAATTGCAAAGTACAAAGTCAAAATGGGCCAATAACCAAATTCCTAGTGAAAAAATAAACTTTTTTTTTTATTTGATTTTTGTTTTTAGTAATATTTATTACTATTAATAAATAATAATAATGAAATTTGAATATAATAAAATTTATATTTTAAAAAATATACAAAAATTTTTATCTTTATCTATAGAATGAGGATAAATAATTACACCAAAACTAAGAACATTCGTTTGTTTATTTTGATATGAATTATAAAAAACAATTCATATGACATGACCCAATAAAATAAGAATTTTTTTTATTCAAAAACATTAGTTCATTTTTGAACTAATTGATTATTTTCCATTACAATAAAAAGTATGTTTGGAAAAATTTTGAAAAAGGGTTATAATATTCAACGTTTTACTTTAGATAGAAGATAGAAAACATAAAAAAGATAGAAGATAGAAAACATAAAAAGGGGAATTAAGAGAGATAAGATCTATGTCTAATTAAAGAACAATTCGTTTTCATTTGCAGAAGAAATGTCTTTCACATTGAACTGTAGCAATGAAAAAACTATACTAGTTGAATGGCAGTTCCAAAAAAGTGCACTTCTATATCAAAAAAACGAATTCGGAAAACTTTTTGGAAAAAAAGGGGATATTGGACAGCATTGAAAGCTTTTTCATTATCGCAATCTATTTCTACGGGGAACTCAAAAAGTTTTTTTGTGTAACAAATACAAAGTTGGAATAATCTGAATTAGCTGGATTCAAAGAATATTCTCTAATATAGAATAGAATATTCTCTAATATATAATAGAATTTTTAATATAGAATTGTCTATAATTATTTCTTATTTATTATTTAATTAATTATTTCTTATTTAAATTCTTATTTATTATTATTTAATAATAATAATCTAATCTATTTATATATTTCTTATTTAATATTTAAGAATCTATTTATTTATTTAAGAATCTATATTTATTTATTTAATAATCTATTTACATAAATAATATATTATATAAATAAATAATATATTATTTATTTATATAGATTTTTTTATATAGATTTTTTATAGATTTTTTATATTTTTAATATATATATATTTCAGATTTAATTTATATATTTCTCTTTTATATATTTCTCTATTTTTATATATTTCTCTATTATAATAAAATAATTAAAATTATATATAATTATATAATAAAATATATAATAAAAAAAATTATAATATTATAATAGAATTCTTTAAATTAATAGAATTCTTTAAATTCTTTAATGTTTACTAAACAAATATTGCATTTTAATTGATTCTTTCAATCTCGACGATTGACTCAAAATCGCTTATTATTATTTCGAGTAAGCCGCCATGGTGAAATTGGTAGACACGCTGCTCTTAGGAAGCAGTGCTAGAGCATCTCGGTTCGAGTCCGAGTGGCGGCATGGCATCTTATCTTCTAAAAGAGTAAGTCCTATACTGAAACTGAATTCAATTCCGGATTTCTATTACTAGTATTCAGACCTTTTTTTTATTTTCATTTTATGATATTTTCAACTTTAGAGCATATATTAACTCATATATCGTTTTCGATCGTATCAATTGTAATTTCAATTCATTTGATAACCTTATTAGTCAATGAAATCGTAAGATTATATGATTCGTCCGAAAAAGGCATGATAATAACTTTTTTCTGTATAACGGGATTGTTAATTACTCGTTGGATTTTTTCGGGCCATTTACCATTTAGTGATTTATATGAATCATTAATCTTTCTTTCATGGGGTTTTTCCATTTTTCATATGATTCCATGTTTTAAAAAGCATAAAAACCATTTAAGTACAATAATCGCACCAAGTGTTATTTTTACCCAAGGTTTTGCTACTTCGGGTCTTTTAACCGAAATGCATCAATCCGCAATATTAGTACCCGCTCTACAATCCCATTGGTTAATGATGCACGTAAGTATGATTATATTGGGCTATGCAGCTCTTTTATGTGGATCATTATTATCAGTAGCTATTTTAGTCATTACATTTCGAGAAGTCATACAAATTTTTGGTAAAAGCAATAATTTTTCTTTTTTAAATGAACCATCTTCTTTTGCTGAGATCAAATACATGAATATGAATGAAAGAAAGAATGTTTTACGAAAAACTTCTTTTTATTCTTATAGAAATTATTACAGGTCTCAATTTATTCAACAATTGGATCGTTGGAGTTATCGTATTATTAGTCTAGGTTTTATCTTTTTAACGATAGGTATTCTTTCAGGAGCAGTATGGGCTAATGAGGCATGGGGATCATATTGGAATTGGGATCCAAAGGAAACTTGGGCCTTTATTACTTGGACCATATTCGCGATTTATTTACATACTAGAAAAAATAAAAAATTGGAAGGTGTAAATTCTTCAATAGTGGCCTCTATGGGCTTTCTTATAATTTGGATATGTTATTTTGGGATCAATCTGTTAGGAATAGGACTACATAGTTATGGTTTATTTACATCTAATTGAATTAAAGTGAGTAAAGGACCTGACAAATACAAATATAGAAAGCATATATATTATATATTAAGAAAACTTCCCCTAAATCGTCGAGAACCCTTTAAATCAAGTAATGGTAGTGATTCAAGGGGTTCTCACAAACAACAAACATATTCGATTACAATTCAAATTCATTTTTTTTTTTAAGTTAATGCAACGGAAAAATCTTTTTTTTTCATAGGGTTTATTTCTCTTTTTGATTTTTTGGTTTTATTCATTTATTCACGAAAACTATCTATAAAAAATTAGATAGAATAGCTTCAACCTTGTCAACCGAGAATGAGAAAATGAAATCCGGATAAATACCAATACCTATTACGGGTATAAGGATAGAAATCGAAATAAATAATTCTCGCGGTCCAGAATCAAAAAAATAAGAGTTTGGTGTATTAAAAAGCTTGTACCCATAGAACATCTGCCGTAACATAGATAATGAATAAATAGGAGTTAATATCATTCCAATTGCTGTTACAAAAGTAATTAGTATTTTTGTCATTAAAAGATATTTTTTGCTGGTAATTATTCCAAAAAAAACTATCAATTCTGCAACAAAACCGCTCATGCCCGGCAATGCAAGAGAAGCCATCGAGAAGATACTGAAAACTGTGAATATTTTTGGCATTGGGATAGCCATTCCGCCCATTTCGTCGAGATAAAGAAGACGTAGTCTATCATAACTAGTTCCCGCCAAGAAAAAAAGCGCAGCGCCAATAAATCCATGGGAGATTATTTGTAAAATGGCCCCGTTTAGCCCCGTATCGCTTATAGCACCAATTCCTATAATTATGAAACCCATATGAGATACCGAGGAATAAGCTATTCTTTTTTTTAAATTACGTTGACCAAGAGATGTTGAAGCTGCATAGATTATTTGAATTGAACCTAATATCATTAACCAGGGGGAAAATATAGAATGAGCGTGGGGTAATAATTCCATATTAATTCGAACCAATCCATACGCTCCCATTTTTAATAAGATTCCGGCTAAAAGCATACAAGTGCTGTAATGTGCCTCTCCGTGGGTGTCTGGTAACCATGTATGTAAGGGTATAATCGGCGATTTGACAGCAAAAGCAATAAGAAATCCCATATAGAATATTATTTCCAGCGCCACAGGATACGATTGATTAGTTAATGTTTCAAAATTTAATGTTGGTTCATTAGAACCATATAAACCGATACCTAGAATTCCCATTAATAAAAAAACAGAACTTCCCGCAGTGTACAAAATAAACTTTGTAGCTGAATACAAACGTTTCTTTCCCCCCCACATGGATAAAAGTAGATAAACGGGAATTAATTCTAATTCCCACATGATGAAAAAAAGTAAAATGTCTCGAGAAGAAAAGGGTCCTATTTGACCGCTATACATTGCTAACATCAGGAAATGGAATAATCGGGATTCGCGAGTAACCGGCTGAGCCGCTAAAGTAGCTAAAGTGGTGATAAATCCCGTCAGTAAAATAGGTCCTATAGAGAGTCCATCTATTCCGAATCTCCAGTAAAGATCAAAAAAATGGATCCATTTATAATTTTCCGTCAGTTGGATTAATGGGTCATCCAATTTGAAATGATAACAAAATGCATAGGTTGTTAGAAGGAGATCAATTAAGCATATACAAATAGTATACCACCTAATTACCTTATTTCCTCTATGAGGAAATAAGAAGATTAAGGAACCCCCGGCTATTGGCAAAACTACAACTATTGTTAACCAAGGAAAATAATTCGTGATAAAAATAAGATACACTTGGGCCAGAAAAACCCGTGCTCAAAATATTTTCTTTTCTATTTTGAGCACGGGTTTTTGCCAGTAAAAAAACGTATTCGTGTGGTGTTTTTTGAAACGTATCAATAAGCTAGACCCATGCTTCGAGTTGTTTCATGCCATAAATAAACTCGAACACTTAAGAAATCCGTCGGACAGGCGGATTCACACCTCTTACAACCAACACAGTCCTCTGTTCTTGGGGCAGAAGCAATTTGCTTAGCTTTACATCCGTCCCAAGGGATCATTTCTAATACATCTGTGGGGCAGGCTCGGACACATTGAGTACATCCTATACATGTATCATAAATCTTTACTGAGTGTGACATTGGATCTATAGTAATTTTTGAACATCAAAAATGAAAAATTTTCGATCTAGTAAACTCGTAAATGAATCATATATTTAGATACCAGATGAATCAATGATTTACCAGAATTTTGCTAATCAAAATGGACTTCTGGATCAATTCATAAGAAAAGAAAAGGACCAAGATATTTTGATTTCTTACGTTTTCGCAAACATGATCATAAATTGTGTAGCATACATGTTAATTTGAATTGATGAATATTACACTATTCTAAATTCTACTTTTTATGATTAATTAATTATGATGATTAATACTATTTATTCAACAAATTAGATTGATTGATACGAGTTGATTTTCTGTTACGATAAATTGAGGAAACAATAGCCGATCCAATAGCTGCTTCAGCGGCTGCAATAGCTATAACAAAAATTGAAAAAATATTTCCTTTTAATTGGCGACTATCAAAAAAATCAGAAAAGGTTACGAGATTTATATTAACTGCATTCAGTATAAGTTCAAGGCACATAAGGGCTCTAACCATATTTCGGCTCGTGATCAATCCATAGATACCGATAGAAAATAAATAAGCACTCAAAACAAGTACATGTTCGAGCATCATTGACCAACTCCTTATTAATTTCGATTCATTTCAATATGAACAACAATTCAACGGATTCGATTGACTAAAGAATATAACAACAAGTTTGGAACAAAAGAATATATTGGCAATAAATAAAAGAAATTGATTTTCTACATAAACACTTTTTCACGTTCACATAGAATTCAAGGGAAATAAATGTGAGAAAATCGAACAAAATTTAATTTATATTTCTATTGCTAGTTCTAAAGATTTATTACTGACGAGCCACGACAATTGCACCTATCAAAGCAGATAAAAGAATTATTGAAATGAGTTCAAATGGAAGAAAAAAATCTGTTGATAAATGAATTCCAATTTGTTGACTAGTACTTATCAAATCTTGCTCTATAATCTGATTTGGTCTTGTAGTCCAAATAATCCCGTACCATGATGTATCGGGAATAGTAGTTATTAGTGAAAAAAAAATACTTGTACAAACCATCAAAGTAATTCCATCCCCAACGGTCCAAAGAGGAAAATCTTGGTAATATTCTGAACCATTCATGAACATCACGGCAAATATGATTAAAACGTTTATAGCTCCCACGTAAATAAGTAGCTGTGCTGCAGCTACAAAATGGGAGTTTGATAAAATATAGAATAAAGATATACAAACAAGAACCAGTCCCAACGAAAAAGCAGAAAAAATTGGGTTAGTAAGTAATACTACTCCTAGACTTGCTAATACAAGACCGGATCCCAGAAAGACTAAAAGAAAATCATGTAGCGGTTCAGGTAAATCCATTATATGTAAAATAAGAGATAAATAAATCGAAATTTCATGACCTTATTGATACGACCAGGAAAAAATTTGATATAGTAAATTTCTCTCTGCATTAAATTTAATACTAAGGAATGTGAATTGATATAGGTACAGTTATAGGACCAATGTCATTCCAATTCCATTCTTTATACGAAAGAGTAGTTCGAAACTATCTATATTAAAACTAAACTATATATATTTATTTAATATTTATATAATATAGAATATTTCTAATATAATATTTATTATTCTAATATAATATTTATTCATTTTTTTTTTTCTTATTATCCAAATTTATATTATTCTATTTTATTTATATATATTTATATATATATAGAATATGATATATAGAATATGATTTATATGATTTTCCTTTTTATAAGAATTTTTTTTTATTATAAAGAATTTGATTTTATTTGAATTGTTCGAATTGTATAATCATCAATTACTGACATTGGTAAACGGCTCAAAGCAATTTGATTATAATTCAATTCGTGACGATCATAAGTCGAAAGTTCATATTCTTCAGTCATTGATAAACAATTTGTTGGACAATACTCAACACAGTTACCACAAAATATACAGATTCCGAAATCAATACTGTAATTAAGCAATCGTTTCTTTCGAATATCAGTTTCCAGTTTCCAATCAACAACGGGTAGATCTATAGGACATACACGAACACATACTTCACAAGCAATGCATTTATCAAATTCAAAATGGATTCGACCACGGAAACGTTCCGATGTGATTAATTTTTCATAAGGATATTGAATAGTTACAGGTAAACGATTTGCGTGGGATAAGGTAATCATGAAACTTTGACCAATGTACCTTGCAGCTCGGACTGTTTGTTGACCATAATTCATGAACCCAGTTACCATAAGGAACATATCGTGAATATCTATGAATATTTTTGTTTCGTTTCTTTCTCTTGTTTGAGACAAGTTATGAATATAGAAGATCAATCTTTTACAGTGAAAACAGTTGAGACGAAGTTGTTAATAATAAATTACCGAGAGAAATAGGTAAAAGAAACTTCCACCCAAGATTTAATAATTGATCCATTCTTAGCCTAGGCAAAGTCCATCTTGTTGTGATAGAAACGAACAAGAACAAATAAGTTTTAGCTAGTGTAATAAAGATACCAATTGTAGTTCCAAAAACTCCATATGCTTTATTTATTTCAAAAAACTCAGAAACGAATATATACGGAATAGAGATATTCGAACCGCCCAAGTAAAGAACTGTTACAAACAATGAAGAAATTAATAGGTTTAAATAGGAAGCAACGTAAAATAAACCAAATTTTATACCCGAATATTCGGTTTGATAACCCGCTACTAATTCTTCTTCCGCTTCTGGTAAATCAAAAGGTAATCTTTCACATTCTGCTAGGGAAGAAATTAGAAAAACGATGAAACCTATAGGTTGACGCCACAAATTCCATCCCCCAAAACCATATTTTGATTGTGTATCAACTATATCAACTGTACTTAAACTGTTAGATAATCCTAGTCGGTGATAACATTACTCTTACCATCGCTATTACAGAACCGTACATGAGATTTTCACCTCATACGGCTCCTCGAAAGCCTTAAATAAATCTAAGGACCGGGCCGATTTTTTATCTTTTGATATATCCCTAAGATAGATAAGATTCAAATCTATCGGATCTATCGGACGGTTCTGAATTAGACCAATTGAATTCTGTCTGTTCTAATAAAAAATAAATAAATAATTAAATAAAAAAGATAAGTCCATTTTTATAAAAGAAAAAGATACAAAAGGTACTTCTGAATTGATCTCATCCCTTAAAAATGAAAAATTTGAATTTGTTGAGTAATAACTTAATTCTTCAATAAAATACTCTTTTAGAATTATCAAGAAACCCCCCCATCGGTTTCGATTACGAAAAATAATTACGCATTAGTTTGTTTCTGAATTATGACATGAATTCTATCTCCATGAATATGGATGGATACAAGAAAGAAAAAAAAAAAAGAAAAAGCGATCCCCTTTTTCTTTTTTTTTTTTCTTTCTATTTTTTTTTCGTTCCTATTCTTCTTTTTTTTGTACAAGGAAAAGGGGACTTAAAAAAAATTAAAGGATTATTTCGTTCCTGATAGTCATTTATTTAATCAGTGGATAGGAGCATACTCTGGATCGGAATTGTGGGGAGTACTGCTTTATTTTTTCTACCAACTTAAAAAAGCCCCAATTAGTATTCTTTTTCTATTATGCGTAAATGCTCTTTGGGATAATTTACATAATCTGCGTTACTAATCCTTTGTGTATCTTGGTGTTTCTAACCATCCACTCATTTATTAACCCCCTATTTATGTTAATACATGTATGATAATTCATACAAAGGGTAGCGAAAACTCAATAAGGTTGGTCTTTTGAGCCCGCTTCAAGACAGGATGACTAATCACCCAATCTTGGGGTAAAGGGACTCTTTATAATTTTTTTTTTTTCACTTAATTCTTATACATAGAAAATGAGACTCAATATTTTTACTGCAATTTAAAATCATCAGAGACTATATATTAAATATAGTATTCAAAAAATATATTCAATAGAAGCTGTTTTATTTCACTCATATAACTATCTGGTTTAGTTCTTCAATCCGAATTGCGAATAATAATAATGAAAATGAGGATCTCTATACAATTTATTCTATCCCTTTCCTATAAATAAAGTCCTATAAAGAAATAAAGAAAGGAGCATAGCAATAGCATTGAAAAGTTTCTGTCTCAACGAATCGCACGTAGAGATATTGATAACACACATAGAGTTAATGGTATTTCATAACTAATCGATTGAGCAGCAGCTCGTAGACCACCCAAAAAGGAATATTTATTATTTGATCCATATCCTGACATAAGAAGTCCAATGGGAGCAATACTCGAAATAGCAATCCATAAAAAAACACCAATATTGAGATCAGATAAAACAAAGTTATAGCCAAAAGGAATTACTGAATAGCTTATTAGAATTGATATGACTGATATAGATGGTCCGATACTGAATAAACGAATATCTCCCCTAGATGGAATAATATTCTCTTTGAAAAGTAGTTTTGTTCCATCTGCTAGAGCTTGAAGAACTCCCCAAGGACCAGCGTATTCAGGTCCAATACGCTGTTGTATCCCTGCGGATATCTCTCTTTCTAACCATACAATTGCTAGTACACTTATTGTGATTCCCAATACAAGAGTAAAAATAGGGGCAAGTACCCATAGAATTCCATAGACCTCTTTTAAAGATTCCAATCTGGAAAAAGAATTGATATCTTGTATTTCTGTTGTATCAATTATCATTTCAACGATCAACTTCTCCCATAATGATATCTATGCTACCTAGTATTGTCATAATATCGGCCAATTTCATTCTTTTAACTAATTGAGGAAGAATTTGCAAATTGATAAAACCCGGTGGACGAATTTTCCATCTCCAAGGAAAACCATTCTGATCCCCTATTAGAAAAATTCCTAATTCTCCCTTGGGGGCTTCAACTCTTACATAAAGTTCTTGTTTTGGCAATTCAAAAGTCGGAGACGGTTTTTTACTAATGAATCGATATTCAAAATCATTCCATTCTGGCTCCTTTTCTCTATCAAAGCAGCGGATTTCTAAATTCTCATATGGACCGCCGGGAATTCCTTCCAAAGCCTGTTGAATTATTTTTATGGATTCCATCATTTCACCAATTCGAACTAAATAACGAGCTAATGAATCTCCTTCTTTTTGCCATTGAACTTCCCAATCAAATTCCTCGTAACACTCATAATTATCAACTTTACGTAGATCCCATTGTATTCCGGAAGCCCGAAGCATCGGTCCTGATAAACCCCAATTTATTACTTCCTCCCCACCAACAATGCCTACTCCCTCAACTCGTTCTAAAAAAATAGGATTTCGCGTAATAAGTTTTTGATATTCAACAACCCCTGTTAAAAAATAATCGCAAAAATCAAAACATTTATCTATCCAACCATGAGGTAGATCAGCCGCTACTCCCCCGATACGAAAAAAATTATGCATCATTCTCATACCTGTCGCAGCTTCGAATAGATCATATATTAATTCTCTTTCTCTGAAAATATAGAAGAAAGGGGTTTGCGCACCAATATCTGCCATAAAAGGTCCCAGCCATAGTAGGTGAGAAGCTATACGACTCAACTCCAACATAATTACTCGGATATAGCTGGCTCTTTTAGGTACTTGAATATTTCCCAACTGTTCCGGTCCGTTTACGGTTATTGCTTCTGTGAACATAGTAGCTAAATAATCCCAACGTGTTACATAAGGCAGATATTGGATAATAGTTCGGTTTTCCGCAATTTTTTCCATCCCTCTATGTAAATAACCCAATATTGGTTCACAATCAATAACATCCTCACCATCCAGAGTAACAACAAGTCGAAGAACACCATGCATTGATGGGTGGTGAGGGCCCATATTGACTATCATAAGGTCTTTTCTTGTAGCTGGGACATTCATAGATTTTTCCTCGCTTCATTCTTCCATGAATTGCTTAAAACAAAAGAAAATAAGTTCATCAAAATTCAAGATCTAGTAAATCGAATAATTCAAAATGACTCTTCAAATTAACGAATTTGTGACTCCCGAATATCCAACTGATTTATTAATTTTTTATAACGTATTCCTTTTTTCTTTGACAAATAAGACAGTAGTCGTTGCCGTTTTCTCAAAATTTTACGTAAACCTCTTTGAGATAAATAGTCTTTTCGGTGCAATTCCAAATGTGAAGTAAGTCTTCGTATCTTATTGGTGAAATTGAATACTTGAAATTCAACCGATCCCGGGTTTTCTTCTTTTTTTTCTTGTGAAATAACCGGTAGAAATGCATTTTTTACCATAAAATAATGAAAGCTCTCCCCCCCGCCTTTTTTATAGATATTTTTATTGATAGATATTTTTATTGATCAGTAAGAGTAATGACACAAAATTTAAATTTTGTCTACACAATAATCTTAATTTCTTTAAGAATTCCTCATTTTTTTTTTTTCAAATCAATTTCATTATTATTAATCGATCCAATTCAAATAGGTATAAAAAAAATACGATATTTATGCATTCACAAAATAAAAAATTGTAGGCTTAAAATAAAAAAAAAAAAAGACGATTTTGTTGATTCATTTTTGATCTAATGGATACATCATTGAATTAGTATCAATGCCTCAGAAAAGAAGTTAACACAATGCGTGTGCGCATTTATGTGTGTATCCATTTGTCTTCGCATACCAGATATGTTACGGTAAATAGAAGAAAAAAAATGTAGATTAACGAATTTTCAATCCCGGATACATATGTATCCTTACTATACTGAAACGGCTTCCATTATTGGTATCAAACCAATAGCGATTCATACAAGCTAAATCTTCTAATCGAGAATTTGGCCAAAGAAAGAATTTGAAATTCATTAGTTTTTTTTTATATCTATCAAGATCTTTATTTCTAGCCAAAACTTGACAGCAATTATTGACTTTATTCTCATTGTAAAATGTTGTGTTTCTATGCACACTATTTCTATTCCTAGGATTGAAATAAATTAGAACTCTCAATTCTCTACAACGTCTAGCGGATAAAATTTTTTCAGGAACAAGCAAATCATAATGATTTTTTTCTTTATTTTCTGTTATCTTTTGATCTCTTGTTTTTGTAATAGATTTCTCAAAATTCTTCTTATTAATATGGCTTTTTTCTGGGTATCTTTGATTAATTTGGCGCTTACTCTTATGAATCAACGAAAGGCCTGTGGTTTGATACATAATAAATTGTTCATCGTTTTTTCTAGACAGACGAACTGGTTCGATAATCAATATTCCTTTTTTCATCAATTCTTTATTTTTCCTCAATCCCGTAAGAGTTAAATCTTTCTGATTCTGAATCACCATAATATCTAGACTTAGTTCTCCTCTTTGAATAGAGGCTATAGCAATCTCTTTTAGATTTATCAATCTAATCAGGAGACAATATACTTTTATATTATTCATTATTCTTTGATTTAAGGAACCCTTCCAGTTCAATTGAAAACCAAAATACTTTCTTAGTAAAAAATTAAGTTCTGCCTCTATCTTGTTCTTGTATTTATTTTTCTTTATATCCTTATCCTTTTTCCTGTCCGATCTTGCATAATCTTCTTCACTATCTTTTTCTTGGTTTGAGAGAGATGATTCAAGATCTACTCGATCTGCGTATTCTGCTTTTGCTTGATTTCGAGTCTCTAACTCTAATTCAAGAGATTTTTTTTTTTTTGATGGTCTCAAAATATCTATTATTTTTTTCTTTCCAGTAATGTTTTTATTTTCACTAACATTTTGATTTACATCAAAATTGAAAAAAAGTAATTGGATTGGTATGATCCACGGGTTACTCGTATATGCATTATAAAATACCACAAATTTTGAAAAGAACCAAATTTTCAGATTCGATATGGAACGTTTTAGTATTTCTACATTCATTCCCATCCAATAAAAATACTTTCTATCCAGATTTTTTTCCATATCTATAATATCATCTTCTGCTATATAATTCTTGATAGAGATATCACCCGTTATATCAAATAATTTTTGTTTACGCGTGTTGTAATTATAAGAAATTGCTTGCTTTTTATTTGCTTGGAATGGTGATCTATATCCATAAATATAGGAGTCCTTCTTATCTGCATAATTAATAGATTTATATGATAAAAGATCATATCCATATTGTTTTTTCATTTTTTTTTTTTTATTTGTTAATGAGTCTACTTGTTGTTTTTTGTAAAGAATTAATCGGGTTTTTTCATATGAATCACATTTGGTTAAATCTTTATTTTGAGCCACACGACGTTCATTGATTCTATTTCTCCATTTTTTTGGTATTAATCTAGACCATCTGCTCTGAGATAAATCATATTGAGAATGACTCTTTAACCAATTTGTCCATTGATTCATTACAGAATCGGAAGGGTTCTTATGTCTTAATTTGGAATGAAATATTCCGTGTACTTCCCCAAAAGAATCCTTTATTTCATTCTTAAGAAAAAAAGATCTTCGATGATATTCAAAAACAGATCTTAACTTATATTTATATACGTTAATAATTTGGGTTTGTGATAATTTATAAAATACATATACCTGTGACAAGGAAGATACGTCAAAAGAATTCTGTGAATTCGTATTCCTAATATTAGAATATTTTTTTTTTATCGAAATAAAGTGAATTATACTTTGATTTGTTTTATCAGTTCTTTCTGCATTTGCTTCATTTTTGTAAATGGATTTATTTAAAATTTTTTTTGTTGATTCAAGAAAACATTGTACATTGATCCTAGGAATACTAATGATACATAGAAAGATATCTATGTATACCCTTTCCATGAAAAATTTAAAAAAAGAATGCGATTTACGGGCTAATCGAACATTTATTCTTTGTAATATCTGCCAAATATTTTTTTGTAATTCTAATCTTTTAGCATTATAAGTTGTTTTGTTCGAACTAATATTTATCTTTGAAGTTATAAACCCCTTTTTCTTTTCTTTTGTCATTTTTTCTATTTGCTCTCTGATTGTCTTTGTTTTAGCATTCAGATCTTTTATTTTTTTTTCTGTCAATGAAGAATTTATCCAATTAATAGATTGAATTGGAATGGGCGATTCGTAAATCATTGGATTATTCTTACTGATTGTTGAATCTTTTTCGCTTTCACTCAATTCATACATTTTTTTGAATCTAAATAGAAAAAAAGAATTTCGGAGTTGTTTTATTTTTTCGTTTAGAAATAGAATACTTTTTAAAATACTTTTGATGATCCATTTTACTGTTTCTTTTGAGACATTTAGAAACAATTTTGTTCTTTCATTTAAAACTTTTAGAACTAGAAAAAAATTATTTTTCAATTTTTTCATTTTTTTTTTGAGTTCTTTTAAAATGGGATCAAAAAATGAAAATTGATTTCTGGGATAACCAGAAAAAGGCAATTCTACTTCCATTCCCCAAATTGTTAAAAAACAAAAGTCCTTTTTTTTCGCTTTTTTTTTTTTCATTGGATCCTTTTCCTTTTCAGAGGATCGTAGCTTAGATCTGTGCCAAGGTTTCAGACGAAAAGGAAATAATATTTTTATCTGAATACCGTCTGTTAGCCATTTTTTTGGAAATTCTCTTTCGGATAATTGAACGCCATTATAGGTGCATTTAATATAAATTTCCCTATTCCAATCCCTAAAATCTTCTGACCATTCGGGAAATTGAAATAATAGTATACGAACTATATTTTTAGTTATTATCAATGACGGTAATATAATATATTTTCTAAGAATCGACTGGGTTATTAATAAAAAACCTCTTATTACTTGAGCAAATATAATGCTATCCCATGTTTCTCCTATTTCTATACGTCTTTTTTCCTCTTTTTCGTTTTTTTTTCTTTTGGCCTCCTCATTGTTCTCACTTTCTTTTGTCTTTTCCTCTGTATAATCCGAAATTTTAAATTCTGTCTTTTTCCGCATCCAATTTTTGAACATAAAAAATATTTTTTTTGGCTCGAAAATATCAAGATAAAAGAACAAGGCTTTCTCAATTTTGTCCAAAAAAAGAGACGAATGCACACTTCTTTGAAAGAGTTTCCAAGTAACTGTTTTACGCCTTTGAGCGCGTATAGATCCTTTGATTATGTCTCGCCGAAAATCTGGTTGTTGGGAATAACGTATTAAAGCCAATTCCTTTTTCTTATCAGTATTATCAGCATCCCTAGTATCACTATAAGTATCATTATTCTGTGAGTTATTAGTAAAAATCACTACACGTTTGGCTTTTCTGGAACGAATCTGATAATTCTCTGCTTCATTTTTTCCCTCCAGTTGTTCCAATTCGTCGATTAATTTATATGA